TCTAGGGAATAGTCGCTTCAAGGTGAATTCTCCCTAGATACATCTATTCAATAAAATTTTGAATTTATTTCAAATATATGAATTGTGCTACAGATTCAAATCTTATATTTGAATTTAATTATCTTAATTAAATCCAATAGATTTAAAACCTCTTTTTTGGTAAAAAAATTGCGAAATGTTTTTCTAAAATGTCCAATATCTGTTGTACATCTTCTAGACGAAAATGCTCAATTTTCATAAGATCTTCTTGACTCTTATTCATAAGGTCCAATAATGTATATATATTCGACTTTACGAGACAATTATAAACTCTGGGAGACAATTCGGATTGATCAATAAAAATGGATTTCAATGCTATTTTGTTTTTTCGAACTTTATCCAATTTATCCTGAAAAGTAAAGGGGGATAAAGGAACCATGTGTTGATTGTCTTCTAAAGGTAAGTTTTCTTCTTCCTTATATAAAAAGGGAATAAATAAATCAATCAAATTCCGGGAGGCTTCATGAAGTGCTTCTTTCGGAGTTAAACTGCCATTTGTCCATATTTCGAGAAACAGTATCTCTTGTTTTTCATTCCCATTGCCATAGGAATGAATACTATGATTCACATTTCGAACAGGCATGAATACAGCATCTATAGGATAACTTCCATCTTGAAAGTTATGGGGCATCTTTAGAAGATATCCGCGATTTCTTTCAATTTCTAATCCAATACGCAAATTAATTGGTTCTGTCAAGCTAGCTATATGTTGTGTATTGTCGACAATTTCTACATAAGGTGGTAAGATGATATCCCGAGCAGTTACATATCCAGGACCCCTAACATAAATAGACGCGTCACAAGTTCCATATAGATTACTTTTTAATACAATTTCTTTCAAATTCATTATAATTTCGTGGGCCGATTCTTGAATACCCGTTATAGTAGAATATTCGTGGGAGACGTTCTCAGATTTTACACGGGTGATACATGTTCCTTCTATTTCCCCAAGCAAAGCTCTTCGCATCGCAATGCCTATTGTGTCGGCTTGTCCTTTCATAAGTGGAGACAGAATAAATCGACCATAATAAAGGTGTTTACTGTCTGTTCTTGATTCAACACACTTCCACTGTAGTGTCCGAGTAGATACTGTTACTTTCTCTCGAACCATAGTAATAATATTTTTTTGATTGAATTATTTATTTCTCTTGTTTCTCTTGCAATTTCTTCACTGTTTATTTCTACACACGTCTTTTTTTCGGAGGTCTACAGCCATTATGTGGCATAGGGGTTACATCCCGTACAAAAGTTAATAGTATACCACTTCTACGAATAGCTCGTAATGCGGCGTCTCTTCCGAGACCAGGACCCTTTATCATGACTTCTGCTCGTTGCATACCTTGATCTACTACTGTACGAATAGCGCTTGCTGCTGCAGTTTGAGCGGCAAAGGGTGTTCCTCTTCTCGTACCCTTGAATCCACAAGTACCGGCTGAGGACCAGGAAACCACCCGACCTCGTACATCTGTAACTGTGACAATGGTATTATTGAAACTTGCTTGAACATGAATAACTCCCTTTGGTATTTTACGTGCACTTTTACGTGCACCGATACGTACATTTCTACGTAAACCAGTTCTCGGTATAGCTTTTGCCATATTGTATCATCTCATAAATATGAGTCAGAAATATATGGATATATCCATTTCATGTCAAAACAGATTCTTTATTTGTACGCTGAGCCCTTTAGTGACTCTTATTATCCCTTTATCCCTGTCTTTGTTTATGTCTCGGGTTGGAACAAATTATTCTAATGCGCCCCCGTCTACGGATTAGTCGACATTTTTCACAAATTTTACGAACGGAAGCTCTTATTTTCATATTTTTCATTCCTTATCTTAATTCTGAATCTACTTCTTGGTAGAAAATTCTTGGTAGAAAATAAGTTTCTTGAAATTTTGAATCTTGAATCGTATTGAATAAATGAATAAAAATAACCTAATCTTTTGAATCCTTGTTTCGGAGTCGATAAATTATACGTCCTCTGGTTGAATCATAACGACTTACTTCAATTTTGACTTTATCTCCGGGCAGTATCCGTATAAAACTACGCCGGATCTTTCCCGAAACATAACCTAGAATCAGATCCTCATTATCTAACCGAACCCGGAACATGCCATTGGGAAGCGATTCAGTAATTAAACCTTCATGAATCCATTTTTGTTCTTTCATTCCAGGTAAAGCCCCCTTGAGGTATCAACTAATGGAGGAGAAACGATATTAGACAACTCACCCCCTTTCTTTTTTTTTTTACAAATAGGAAGAGGTTTCGGATTTCATTTGGATATTAAATGTATTACCATATATAACATAAAATTTCTCCGCCGATTCCTTCTAGTCGAGCCTCCCGATCTGTCATTATACCCCGAGAAGTAGAAAGAATTACAATCCCCATTCCACCTAAAATTCTAGGAATTCGCTGAGAGTTAGAATAGATTCGTAGACCGGGTCGGCTGATTCGTTTTAAATTTAACAAATTTCTATAGGGTCTTTTCCTATTCCTGCTGTGTCGCAGGGTTAAAACCAAAAAATTTTTGTTTTTTTCTCGATGTTTTCTGACGTTTTCGATAAAACCTTCTTGGAAAAGAATTTTAACAATATTTTCGGTAATATCAGTAGATGCTATGCGAACAACTCTTTTTCGATCCATATCAGCATTTCGTATAGAAGTTATTATCTCAGCAATAGTGTCTCTACCCATGATGAACTCAAACTTTTGGCGTCCCAAAATTGGATATAATTAACATGTTTTTCTTTTTTTTTTTTTTATGAATATAAAATTTTCAAGGTATATGCGCGAAACACAAGCTACGACTTAATCTGGTTCTTAATCTATTTCCCTTCAAATACCCCAAAATATCAGATCTCTTTTTTTATAATACTTCGGGAGCTAATGAAACTATTTTAGTAAAATTTAATTGTCTCAATTCACGGGGAATTGCCCCAAAAATGCGAGTTCCTTTTGGATTTCCTTCTTGATCAATCACAACTGCAGCATTGTCATCATATCGTATTATCATACCGCTGTCACGTTTAAGTTCTTTACAGGTACGAACGATTACAGCTCTGACTACTTCTGATTTTTCTAGGGGCATATTTGGTACTGCTTCTTTGATCACAGCAACAATAACGTCACCAATATGAGCATATCGGCGATTACTAGCTCCTATGATTCGAATACACATCAATTTTCGAGCCCCGCTGTTATCCGCTACATTTAAATGGGTCTGAGGTTGAATCATATAAATTTTTGAGTCTATTCTTTCAATGCAAAGGATGAAGAAAACAAAAGAAATATTGTTTGTCTAAGTCTAAAAAAGAAACCGGCGATTTTGTTTTATCCCCAAGACACATTTCTGTCGGTTCTACATTTTTATCCCGAAATAAGAAATTGAGTTCGTATAGGCATTTTGGATGCTGCTATTAAAATAGCCCTTTTAGCTATATTTTCGGTTACTCCACTGATTTCATATAGTATTCGCCCTGGTTTAACAACAGCTACCCAATATTCAGGAGATCCTTTCCCCGAACCCATACGTGTTTCAGCAGGTCTTACTGTAACTGGTTTGTCTGGAAAGATACGGACCCATATTTTTCCACCCCGGCGTGCATTTCGTGTCATTGCTCGGCGACCTGCTTCGATTTGTCTCGATGTGATCCAAGCGGGTTCAAGTGCTTGAAGAGCATATTTACCGAAACAAATATGATTACCTCGATAAGATATTCCCTTCATTCTTCCTCTATGTTGTTTACGGAATCTAGTTCTTTTGGGGTTATAGTTGATGGTTGTTTCGGAATTCCATCTCTACTACAGAGATGGACGTGAGAGTTTCTTCTCATCCAGCTCCTCGCGAATAAAAGGATTCAAAATTGAATTTCAATTAATTTGACTAACTATTAGAACATTTTTAGAAAAAATTTTATTTTTTCTAACGTCTTAATAAATCTTTATTTCTTTTGTTCTTTATCCGAGTTTACCAATTTTTAAAAAGAAAGTTTTCGCGGGCGAATATTTACTCTTGCAATTTCTATTTTAGTTCTAGCACTTGTTGTTCGTCACTTTTCCGAATAGATGAATTGATTTCTGGTTCATTTCGCCATCCTAACTAGTGAATCATTAAGATTCGTTTGTTTAAAAAAATCTTTTCCATTCACAGGTTCCTTCGTTTCCACCACTTCGTACTAAATGATTAGGTCAGAATTCTACAACGGAGCTCATCATCCAATTTATTCTTGAGTCAACCTTCTTAGTCTTTATTAACTCGAAGCTCTTGAGTTTTTTCTTCTTTTCTATAAGAAATTCATTGAATATTTCATTATGTATGAATGAATTAGTATTGATGCTTTATTACACTGTCTTTTATGAGATGACCCATAGACCTTCCATATTGGAATTCTATATCATTGATATTATTTTTCTCTCTTTCTCTCATCCTTTCCTTTATCCATACCTTTCTTCTGTAATTTTGCTTTAAAAATTTTAAAGTTTCATTTTTTCAGTTGCTACAAAGATATGACTGATTTAACATATCTTGACTGGTTCTGTAGATCCAGATAATATGAAGTGATGGATTGGTTTTCATACTATCAGGCTGGTATTTTGTAACCTAACCCTAAAAAAAACCAACGAGTCACACACTAAGCATAGCAATTATATCAAAAAGTCAATTGAATCTTTATTCAACCCTGTAGAATTAAGAATTAGTTAGGTTGGTAGAAAAAAGAATGAATGAGCTTCCCCCCTTTCCTTCTATCAATGGATAGAAGGAAAAAACAATGAAAGTTTTCTTATTCCTCTTCCTTATTTAGGAAAATCCAAATTTTAATGCCCAAGACCCCATATATAGTCCGAACTGTATAGGAACAATAATCTATTTTAGCGCGAATGGTTTGTAGAGGAACCCTGCCCTCTCTGATCCATTCGACACGGGCAATTTCTTTTCCGTCGATACGCCCTGCAA